AAGAAAATTGGAATTTAAAAATACTTGAGAAAAAGAAAAAAAATGAAGAAAAATACTTTTCTTTCTTTGAAAAACCTCTTCTGACCTTTTTTTTCGATTATAACCGATGGAATCGTCCATTACGATACATAAGAAAGAGAAATAAAAAATTGAAAGGCTCTGTAAGAAAAGAAATGTCACAATATTTTTTTTATACATGCCAAAGTGATGGAAAACAAAGAATATCTTTTACATATCCTCCCAGTTTGTCAACTTTTGGGGAAATGATAGCAAGAAGTATATCGTTGTCTACATTAGAAAAACTATCCGCTAATGAACTATACACCGGGTGGATTTATACCAATAAAGAGAAAAATAACAACTTAAATAATGAATTTATAAATAGAATTGGGGCTTTAGAGAAAGTATGTCTTTCTCTAAATATATTTGAAACAAAGACTAGGTTGTGTAATGCTGAGACTAAAACCAAAAAGAATTTCCTAGTTAAAATGTATGATCCCTTTTTGACTGGGATATATCGTGGAAGAATAAAGAAATTGTTTTCATCTTCAATCATAAATTCTTCAATCATAAATAAAACTCCGATAAAAAATTGTACAAAAACATCTGAACTAAATAAAATTCATGATATGCTTCTTCCCTATCCTAATTCTCGAGAATATGAACATAAAATAGAAAAATCAGAAAAAAAACAAGTCAAAATTGATTCAAATAATAGGTTAAATTTTGCATTGAACGCAATTCTAACTAACCCTAAGGGTCAAACAAAATCTAGTGAAATAAACGAAATCGGTAAAAAACCCCCTCGATGGTCATACAAATTAATCACCGAGTTGCAACAACGTTTAAAAAAACGACGAAAAGAAGAAGGCATAATGCAAGGGGTGGAGCACCAGGTTCGAACAAGAGCATTTCAACCTAGAGGTCTTTTAAGTGATTCGAAACGATCTTTAAAAAATTTGAAGAAGTCTAATTTCAAGAGTTACAATATTTATAGAAAATTATATAAAACTCCGGGTTTTATAAGTTATTTTGAAGAACCAGATTTTCGTCGAGGCGTAATCAAAGGATCTAGGCGCATGCAAAGGCGTAAAATGATTACTTGGGTACCGTCTCAAAAAAATGGCCATTCCCCGCTTTTTTCGGAAAAAAAGGAAGATTTCCCTTTTCCTATATCCGACCTACTTAAACTTTTTTTTAAGATTAGAAAATGGGTGTTTAAAAAGGTTAAAAAGCCACAATTCAAAATTTTCAATCAACAATTCAAAAAAAAAAAAAAAAACCAGGAAGACGTAATAGAATTTTGGGAGAACATTCCATATGGACAAAAAACAAGAAGTCTTCTGTTACTAACTCAATCAATTTTTAGAAGACATATTAAATTACCCTTATTGATAATAGCTAAAAATATTGGCCTTATTTTATTACGGCAATCTCCAGAATGGTATGAGGATTTTCAAGATTTGAATAGAGAAATTTATCTAAAATGCGACTATAATGGTCTTCAATTCTCCCAAACAAAATTTCCTAAAAATTGGTTAAGCGATGGTTTTCAGATAAAAATCCTATATCCTTTTCGTTTGAAACCTTCGCACAGATCTAAGCTAGAACTCTCTGATAGAGATCTAAAGCAACAAGATGAATTCGATTCTTGTTTTTTAACAATTTCGGGAATGGAAACGGAATATCCTTTTGGGCCTCCTCGAAAAAGACCTTCCTTTTTTGAACCCATTTTTAAAGATATAGACTATAAGGTAGAAATCAGAAAATTAAATTTTAGAGTTCGAAAATTTTTTAAAAAAAATTTAAAGAAAGAAGGAAAAGCATTTTTATTTGTAAAACGACTAAGAAAAGAACTTTTAAAATTAAAAGAAAAGAAAATTCCATTATTTATACCGAGAAAATTTATACCGAGAGAAATATATGAATCAAGTAAAACTCAAACAGAAAAGGATTCTATAATGAACAATCAAATAATTCATGAATCGCCTAGTCAAATTCGATCTACAGGTTGGACAAATTATTCCCAGGCAGAAAAAAAAATGAAAGAGAGGGTTGATAAAAGAAACACAATCAGAAATGAAATAGAAATAATGAAAAAGAAAAAAAAGAAAAAGAATAATACAGAATCAGCCCCAAAAATTTTGAAAATATTTAAAAGAAAAAATATTAAATTAATAGTTAAATTGTTCATTGAAAAAATATACATAGATATCTTTCTATGTATCATTAATATGCGCAGAATCCCTCTACAACTTTTTATCGAATCAACAAAAAAAATTCTTGATAATGATAAATACATTGACAATAATGAAACAAATCAAGAGAGGTTTAAGAAACCAACAGAAAATAAAATTGACTTTTTTTGGCCTATGACTATAAAAAGGGCTTTTGATAATCTTAGAAATAGTAAGCGGAAGTCACGTATTTTTTTTTATTTATCTTACTTGTCACAAAAGTATGTATTTTTAAAATTATCACAAAACAAAATTATTAACTTCAATAAGTTACGATCGATTCTTCAATATAATGGCCAGTCCCTTTTTCTTAAGACCGAAATAAAGGATTTTTTTGCAAGACAAGGAATATTGCATTCTCAATTAAGACATAAGAAACTTCCAAATTATGGAATGAATCCATGGAAAAACTGGTTAAGAGGTCATTGTCAATACGATTTATCTCAGATTACATCGTCTAGATTAATCCGACAAAAATGGGGAAATGGAATCAATCAATTCTATACGTCTCAAAATAAAGATTTAAACAAACGGTATTCCTCTGAAAAAAACCAATTACTTGATTACAAAAAAAAAAAAAAGAGAGTCTATTTATTACCAAATAAAGAGGAGAATTTTCAAAAAAACTATAGATATGATCTTTTATCCTATAAATATATTCATTCTGAAACTAAGAAGAACTCCTATATTTATAGATCATCATTAGAAACAAATAAGAACCAAGAAAATTCCAACAGAAATAAAGAAAAATTTTTTAACATACTCAAACATATTCCTATCAAGAATTATCTAACAAAAAGCGATATTCTATTTATATATATGGAAAAAAATACAGATAGAAAATATTTGTGGAAAATTAAGAAAAATATTAAGGTTGAACCTAATAAAGACCAAACAATGGAAATAATGGATAAAATTCATAATAATGGTCTTTTTTATCTTCCGATTGATTCAAATTCCGAAATAAATTATAAAAAAGTCCTTTTTGATTGGATGGGAATGAATGAAAAAATCTTAATCTTAAATTGCCCCATATCGAATCCGAAAGTTTTTTTCTTTCCAGAATTTGTGATACTTTATCATAAATATAAAGAGAGACCTTGGTTTATCCCAAGCAAATTACTTCTTTTTAATTTGAATAGAAATCCCAATTTTAATGAAAATCAAAATATCAACGGAAAGCAAGAGGAGGTTTTTTTAAATTTTAGCCCATCCAATGCAAAACAATATTTTGAATTAAAGAATCAAAACAATATTGAAGAATATTTTTTAGAATCGATCGAAAAACTAAAAATATTCCTTAAAGGAGATTTTCCTTTGCAATTAAGATGGACTGGACGTTTGAATCAATTGAATAAAAAAATGATGAATAATATCCAGATATATACTCTCCTGCTTAACCTGATAAATGTAAGAAAAATTACTATATCCTATATTCAAAGGAAAGAAATGAATCTGGATATAATGAGAAGCTCTTTAAATCTTACACAATTAATGAAAAAAGGAATATTAATTGTCGAACCTGCCCGTCTATCTCTAAAAAATGACGGACAGTTTTTTATGTATCAAATCATAGGTATTTCATTGGTTCATAAAAGTAAGCACCAAAATAATCAAAGATACCGAAAACCAAAAAATGTTGCTAAAAATGGAGACAAAACGAATTATGATTTGCTTGTTCCTGAAAAAATTTTATCGTCTAAACGTCGTAGAGAATTGAGAATTCTCGTTTCTTTCAATTTGAATTTAAAGAATAACAACGGTGTGCATAGAAATACATTATTTTACAAGGAGAACAAGATAAAAAACTGGAGTCAATTTTTGGATGAAAGTCAACATTTTAACATAAAAAAAAATGAATTAATTAAATTAAAGTTCTTTTTTTGGCCTAACTATCGATTAGAAGATTTAGCTTGTATGAATCGCTATTGGTTTGATACCAATAATGGGAGCCGGTTGAGTATGTTAAGGATATATATGTATCCATGATTCAAAATTTTGAGTTTCCTATATATTCTATTGTTCTATCAATCATATTTTTCATTTTTTCTTCTGTCCGTGATCTGTATATATTAATGTTATATGTAAGCAACCAGATGCACATATGCACTGCCTTACATTCCGATGTAGGATAGTGCAATAATAAGGAAATGACGTATCAATTAAAGCTATAAATTAATCAACAGAATCTTCGTACTAAACTATTTTGTATCGTCTTTTGTATCATTATCCAAATGAACTCAAAATCGGATTGATTAATGTTAATTGATAAAATCAGGAGTCTATAAAGAAATTATGATTATTGTGTATACTACATTAAAATTTCTGATATTATTATTACTGATCAATAAAATAAATATTTGTAAAGGGGGGTATTAAATTATTTTATGGTAAAAAATTCATTTATTTCAATTATTTTTCAAGAACAAGAAGAAAACAAAGAAAACAGAGGATCTGTTGAATTTCAAGTAGTAAGTTTCACCAATAAGATACGTAGACTTACTTCACATTTGGAATTACACAAAAAAGACTATTTATCTCAGAGAGGTCTGCGGAAAATTCTGGGAAAACGTCAACGGTTGCTGGCTTATTTGTCAAAAAAAAATGGAGTGCGTTATAAAGAATTAATAGGCCAGTTGGGTATTCGAGAGAGAAAAACTCGTTAATTTGAAGAGTTTGTTTGAATTATCGGTTAAAGTTTGATCAACTTCTTTTCGCTTTCAGCAATTCATGGAAGAATGAATCAGGAAAAAACTATGACTGGACCAGCTACAAGAAAAGACCTCATGATAGTAAATATGGGACCTCACCACCCATCAATGCATGGTGTTCTTCGACTCATTGTTACTCTAGATGGTGAAGATGTTATTGACTGTGAACCAATATTGGGTTATTTACACCGAGGTATGGAAAAAATTGCGGAAAACCGAACAATTATACAATATTTGCCTTATGTAACACGTTGGGATTATTTAGCTACTATGTTCACAGAAGCAATAACTGTAAATGCGCCAGAACAATTAGGCAATATTCAAGTCCCTAAAAGGGCCAGTTATATCAGAGTCATTATGTTGGAATTAAGTCGTATAGCTTCGCATTTGTTATGGCTTGGCCCTTTTATGGCAGATATTGGGGCACAGACTCCTTTCTTTTATATTTTTCGAGAAAGAGAATTGATATATGACCTATTCGAAGCTGCCACCGGTATGCGAATGATGCACAATTTTTTTCGTATTGGCGGAGTCGCTGCTGATTTACCTCATGGCTGGATAGATAAATGTTTGGATTTTTGCGATTATTTTTTAACAGGAATTGCTGAATATCAGAAGCTTATTACACGGAATCCCGTTTTTTTAGAACGGGTTGAAGGAGTAGGCATTATTGGTGGAGAGGAAGCAATAAATTGGGGTTTGTCGGGACCAATGCTACGAGCTTCTGGAATACAATGGGATCTTCGTAAAGTTGATCATTATGAGTGTTACGACGAATTTGATTGGGAAGTCCAATGGCAAAAAGAGGGGGACTCATTAGCTCGTTATTTAGTACGAATCAGTGAAATGACAGAATCCATAAAAATTATTCAACAGGCGCTAGAAGGAATTCCGGGAGGGCCCTATGAAAATTTAGAAATCCGCCGCTTTGATAGAGTAAAAGATACTGTATGGAATGAGTTTGACTATCGATTCATTAGTAAAAAACCTTCTCCGACTTTTGAATTGTCGAAGCAAGAACTTTATGCTAGAGTCGAAGCACCAAAGGGAGAATTGGGAATTTTTCTGATAGGAGATAAGGGTGTTTTTCCTTGGCGCTATAAAATTCGCCCACCGGGGTTTATTAATTTGCAAATTCTTCCTCAGTTAGTTAAAAGAATGAAATTGGCTGATATTATGACGATACTAGGTAGTATAGATATCATTATGGGAGAAGTTGATCGTTAAAATGATAATTGATACAACAGAAGTACAAGCTATCAATTCTTTTTCTAGATTGGAATCCTTAAAAGAGGTCTATGGGATCATATGGATGCTTATTCCTATTTTTACTCCTGTATTAGGAATCACAATAGGTGTACTCGTAATTGTTTGGTTAGAAAGAGAAATATCCGCGGGTATACAACAACGTATTGGTCCTGAATACGCAGGACCTTTGGGAATTCTTCAAGCTCTAGCAGATGGTACCAAATTACTTTTCAAAGAGAATCTTCTTCCATCTAGAGGAGATACTCGTTTATTCAGTATTGGACCATCTATAGCAGTCATATCAATTTTATTAAGTTATTTAGTAATTCCTTTTAGTTATCACCTTGTTCTAGCCGATCTCAGTATCGGTGTTTTTTTATGGATTGCTATTTCAAGTATTGCTCCTGTCGGCCTTCTTATGTCAGGATATGGCTCAAATAATAAATATTCTTTTTTAGGTGGTCTACGAGCTGCTGCTCAATCAATTAGTTATGAAATACCATTAACTCTATGTGTGTTATCAATATCTCTACGTGTGATTCGTTAAGACATAAATGGCCCCTACTTCTTTTCTTTCTAGGAAGGAAGTGTCATGATTTGAATATCTATTTTTGTTTTTTATTCATTATTCGGGGGTTGATGAAGGAAACCAGATAGTTATATGAGTGAAAGAAACGGCTTATAAATTTGCAGTAAAAGATTGAATCTCATTTCCTATGTACAAGAGTTACGAAAAGTAAACATAAGTATTAGAGATTGTTTACCCCAAGATTGATTGATTAGTCATCATAACTTGAAGCGGGTTCAAAAGATCAACTTTATGGGGTTTTTACTTTCTATTAGCATATGTATTACCCGAAAGTAGATTGATAAAAATGAGTGGATAGCTAGGAACACTAAGGTACACAAAGGATTCGTAATAGAGATTATGTAAGTCTATTTTTCTCTGGATAAAAAGAATTCTAATTGGGGCTTTAAATTGGTAGAAATGATCAAGGAGTACTTCCCACGATTCCGATCCAGAGTATACTTCTATTCACCGATTAAGTAAATAACTATCAAGAACGAAGTAATCCTTTAACTTTGTTTAACGTCCCCCTTTTTTTGAGAAAGGAGAATAGGAACGAAAAAAACTCGAAAGACTGAATGGAATTGCACTAGAAAAAGATATTTTTCTCTTTCTCTATATAGAGATATAATTCTTGTCATGATTCGTGAACTAATGCAACCTCTAATTTGATTTCGTAATTAAAAATAAAAACGTTAGGTTGAAATATCTATTGATATTGCTACAAGAAAGATTT